TTCGTATAAAATCAAAGAACTAAGATATTCTTTCTATTGAGGAGATCCGTTTTGAGTCATTATCTATATTGAATTCCTGATCAATTGCTTTTTTCTATCTTTTTCTTATTTTTCTTATACATATTTTTACATATTTTATTATACATAATATATTTATACTATAATAAATATATACCTCTTAGTATAAATATATACCTTTACTTTTATTTTATTTAAATTATTTTATCTAAATATTAAATACTTTGTTTAAGTTTAAATTTTAATAGCTATTTAAAAAATTTCTATTATTTATTAGAATATTTTAGAATATTTCGAATTTCTATTTTAATAATATAATAATATTTTTTTTTATTAAAATAGAATAATATAATAAAATAAATAATAATAATAAAGTTAAATAAGATTAAATAAATAAAAATCAAATGAAAAAAGAAAATAAAGAGAAGAAGGTGGATTTTTATCAATCTTTATTTCACGTGTTACATCACATAACAAATTTTCAATTTGGAATTAGGAGAGATGGCTGAGTGGACTAAAGCGGCGGATTGCTAATCCGTTGTACAAATTATTTGTACCGAGGGTTCGAATCCCTCTCTTTCCGCTTTCTCTGATCACTTGGTATTTTCGAATTCGAAAAGATTCTCATCCCTTGATTTTATCATAGTTAAATGTATGAAACAAATAAGATTATTAAGAATTAATTTATAAAAAAGCAAAAAAAAACTAGAAATTTTTTATTCCTCACGTCCAGGATTGCGTCCTGGATCATTAGATAAGAATCCAAAGATAAAAAGGGAAACAAAGAATATCACTACTGTGTAAACAAAGAGTTTGAGAGTAAGCATTACACAATCTCCAAGATCATTTTTTTTTTTTTGAAAAAGGGGAATAGATTGCCTATTTTTTACCACATATACCATTTTTTTTGTTTTGACACCCCAAAAAATGAAAAATAAAACGAATTTATTTGTAATAAGATTTTGATTCATTCGTTACCCGAAATTTCTTGTCATATCAATAATTAGGTATTATGGAGTACCTAATAGTCCATACTCACCGGAAGGTCAGAACGGGGAAAAGGCTGATCCAAATTCATCGCTGCGGTTATTCATTCAATATACAAGAATTTCTATTTTTGAATCGAGGGTTCGTAATGTAAGACTTATCTGATCTTATCAATTTTTAGAATTTTTTTATCAAATACATCATCAATTTAGCAGAGTATTAAAGATTTCATCGAAAACTTACAGCGGCTTGCCAAACAAAGGCTAAGAGAAAAAAGAGTACAGGTATGACAGGCATAACATCTACGATTGGATTGAAAATGGCATAAGCTTCGGGCAATTTGGCGAAGAAAAAACTACTCGAATAAAGGACAGAATTAAGACAGATACCGATTAAACTAAAGATATTAAGCATAACAAGCATTTCGTTCTTGTGGATTAGATAATTTTGAGTTATTTTTATAAGGGAAAAATGAAAAAGGCAGATCAAGAAATCCTTCTTTTTCTTCGGTTCGGACTTTCCCAAATAAAAAATCCCTCCCCCCATTATCATTCTAAAATGAGAATATAAGGAATTCAACTTTCATACAATATCTTAATTGAATTCTATGTAATGATCAATGAATTTTTTTGATTCTATATCTACATGTCTTGAATCCTAGCAACAAAATATCCCATATGTTTTTGTGTATTTGGGTTGGGATTGACGAATAACCAATACCAATATTAGTGTTGATTAATATCGAATAGAAATCAAAATGGGGCGTGGCCAAGCGGTAAGGCAGCGGGTTTTGGTCCCGTTATTCGGAGGTTCGAATCCTTCCGTCCCAGATCGTTTTTCATGAAACGAAAGATGGGATCACACTGCATTCCACATGAAACAATAATTTGTTAAAGGGAAAAATCTTTTCTTATTAATTTTCAGAATGGTTCTAAGAATCATATCTGAGAATTCGTTTGGTTTCTCACAAACGGAATCAAGTGTCAAATGTGGGTAAAATTGAATATCTTTATTTTCATTCAATTCATATGATAGAATATGGGGTTAAATTAAATAAATTTGATCCTTGCTGACCCTTATCCGGATAAATACTTATTTATCCGTAGATAGAAATATTATATACCGGTTGAACCAATGACTATTCATGATTTTATATTGAATCAATTCCATACCGCTTTGAAATTTCAATTAGAGGAATGTTATGGTAAAACTTCGTTTGAAACGATGTGGTAGAAAGCAACGTGCGACTTGAAGGACATGGTCGGCTGTGGATTTTTACATCCGCCATCTTCTATAGTAATGAAGATGCTCTTGGCTCGACATAGTTTGTTCTGTTCTGCCCGGAACCTAATTTGTGTTGGGTTATAAGTAAATAGTACATGATGAAGCTCGAGAAGAAAGGATTGATTCATTTTTCAAGGGAAAGAATCTAGGGTTAGTGAAAATCAATAAGTTAGACCAACTCTGTAAGTATATCCTCACTATATATAAATTCTAAATCGAAAGGTTCAAATTCAGAACAAGTTTGAAAAGTCAAATTTTTTGAAATTGGTAAAACTATTTCGATGAAAAGTGTATCACAAGGGAATCAATCATTCGTATTCTATTTATATAGAAAGAAATAACAAAAAAAGGTATGTTGCTGCCATTTTGAAAGGAATAAGGATCCCCGAGGTAATGTCTAAACCCAATGATTTCACAAAGCAAGGATAAAGGATTCCGAAACAAGGAAACACTATTTTCAATTGTCTCAACAATTGGATCAGACTGAGGAATAAAAATAGATTCGAAATGAGACAAACAAAAGAGTTTAGAGACGGCTCAATAAATGTCTAAGGATTTTCTTGTCAGAATTACCCAACTTGAGTTATGAGTATGAATGAGATTTCTTCCTTTTTCTGTAAGTAAGAAGAAAAAAGTACTCAATTCAAATTATAGTAAAATTCATTATTTTATGGATCCACTTGCTATTATATACAGAAATTGGAATCATTTTTCTCGAGCCGTATGAGGAAAAAACCTCCTATACGTTTCTAGGGGGGGCATTGTTTATTTACATCTATCCCAATGAGCCATCTATCGAATCGTTGCAATTGATGTTCGATTCCGAAGAGAAGGAAGAGATCTTCGAAAAGTAGGTTTTTATGATCCGATAAAGAATCAAACTTATTTAAATGTTCCTGCTATTCTATATTTCCTTGAAAAAGGTGCTCAACCTACAGGAACTGTTTATGATATTTTAAAGAAGGCAGAATTCTTTAAAGAAAGAACTTTGAGTTAATTAAAGGAAAAAACAAAATTATTAAATAAATAAAATAAAGTAGGGAAGGGTAACTAGTATCTATCCTTGTGTAATTATTTCTATTTACACACCATTTTCCTTTTTCTTGCTTTATTCATATTTTGGTGGGGGAATTGAATTTAACAACAAACAAGGGGTTAAGCTTGCTTATCGTACTTTTATTGATTGAATAAACCGGGGATTCTTTATTTACCTTTTCCTTAATTTTTCCCATTCCAATTTCTTATTTATGTTGTGCCAATCCAACACAAGTCTTTATTTTATTTACTTGATTTACTTTCTCAACATTGCTTTTATATTGACAATGGTGTATCGAACAAATATAATTCGATCGTAGATAAATAGGGCTGTTTATCCCCACCCCATATTGGTTTTTTTTGTTTCCTTCACTCAAATGATGGGTTTGCCTTGCTGCATTTACTCTCATACAAGATGTATTTTCTTAGGGAAAATCAAAAAAGAATTTGATAAAAAATGGGTGGTCTGTCATAATTTTTACATTTCGATTAGGAATATTTTTAATCCGATCTGCTAATTTTGGTATTTTGTGTTTCTAATTGATCAGAAAATCCTTCTTTTCGATGTGTTGCTAGTTCAATGTTTTGATAGGGTCGTGCAGTGCAATTCAATTGATTTTTATATTTCGATCATATCTACATATCCTATTTATCCGGGTTGCTAACTCAACGGTAGAGTACTCGGCTTTTAAGTGCGACTATGATCTTTTACACATTTGGATGAAGCAACGAATTCGTCCAGACTATTGGTATAGTCTATAAGACCACGACTGATCCTCAAGGGTAATGAATGGAAAAAACAGCATGTCGTAATAAAATCAATTTATTATTTTATTAGATTTTCTATTTTATTAATTTATTTAATTTGAAATGAAAGTCAAAGTTAAAGTAGAACTTTGAGTTTATCCTTGCCGAATCATTACAGTTCCAAAAGATTGTTTTGATTTTTGGAAGGGGACAAAAGAAATTCACATTTACAGTTGGGTCTAGTGAATAAATGGATAGAGCTCTATGGCTCCAATTCTGGTAAAATAAAAAGCAACGAGCTTATGTTCTTAATTGGAATGATTACCCGATCTAATTAGATGTTAAAAATGAATTAGTGCCTAATGTGGGAAAGAGTGGGTTCTCCTGTGAGTGAACCATTGATTTTTTCTTTTTTTTTTTCAGAATCCTAATTATTCTTTATTATGGATTGTAGACGGATGTGTAGAAGAAACAGTATATTGATAAAGAGAATTTATTCCAAAGTCAAAAGAGCGATTGGGTTGCAAAAATAAAGGATTTTTTCTCCTGTTGTAATTATAACGAACATAAACCAATTGGATAGAAAAGGAAGGTAAAAAGATCTGTTGATTGGACTCCCTCTTTCTTTTCCGGGGTATATATTTTTTTCTTACTATACTATATACATAATACCCTGTTCTGACCATATTGCACTATGTATGTATCATTTGATAAACCAAGAAAAACCTCCTGCCTCTGGCTCAAGTAGAAATGTAAATGGAAGAATTACAAGGATATTTAGAAAAAGATAGATCTCGGCAACAACACTTCCTATATCCGTTTCTTTTTCAGGAGTATATTTATGCGTTTGCTCATGATCATGGTTTAAACGATTCTATTTTTTACGAACCCGTGGAAATTTTTGGTTATGACAATAAATCTAGTTCAGT